TGGAAGGCTAGGGGTTATAGTCGACGTTGATTTATCATTTTTAACGTCTCTAATTCAAAACCGAACATGAAACTTTGGTTTCATTCGGCTCCTTTATGGAAAATGGAGAAATTCCCAGATCCAAATCTAAGACGGGAACGAAATTACAAAAAAAATTTCACCCATAACATCTATGTCAGCTTTTTGTATGAATGCATTCAATTCAAAACAACTTGCTTTCTAGATGATCCCTCTAGAGGAGGGGATTCTAACAATCTTTCTAGTTACTTCGTTCTCTATTTCTATTTGAGAGAATCCTAAGGAAAAATATTTTGTTTCCACCGAGCTAAAAAAAAAAGAAATATGTTGATTGAAGCCTCTAGTAAACTAAAGTCATCATTTAATAGCTATTTTGCTTCTCTCTATAAAAAAATGGAAGATTTAGTTACGATTAGAAACCTATTTTTCTATCTTCATCCATAGATCTCTTACTCATATTCATTCAATTGGAAGTATTGATCCAATTCAAAAAAAATTCATGTTTCGTAATTTCATAATCCAAATTTTCCATTTTTAATTGACCTTTGGATACAAATCACGAGAATGTATAATTTTCCTCAAATTTGTCATTGAGAGGTAAAGGATTAATTCCTTTTAAAAAATAAAGGTTTTGATCGGAATAGTAATCAAACCGGGAGACCCTTTAACTATTAAAGGGTTAATAGAACGAATCACACTTTTACCACTAAACTATACCCGCTACAGTTCGATTATTGTATCGAAATGGAACTTTTGTCGAACACTGAAGAGGACTTAATCAGATTATGAAAAGATAATTAAATAACTAAAAATTAAAAGAAAAAAAGTTCTATTTTTTTCCTGAAGGGGTTTTGATAGATATGGTTCAAGAAAACTGTTAAATTTCTAACTAGAACAGAAAAAAATTGTCCAGTTTCATTTTATTCAAAAAAATAAAATATTATATAATCCAAAAAAGGGCCTGGCGAGGTACGGATCAGGCCAGGCCGCGGGAATAATAAAAGTCCCTTTCGCTTTGGGGCGAAGAAGTATTTCTTTTTTTCTTTCTATTATTCTATAGTTTTATTATATTTTTATTACTATTTAATAATTATATTTCGATTTTTTATTTATTATTTTATTAAAATATGAAAATAAAATTCAATTCTTTTTTTAATTAATAATTCAATTATAAATATCGAATTGAATCTTTAGAATCTTTCTTACTTTATCTAAATCTAACTGATTGGAATTTCAGATCAAACTACTACTTTAAATTAAAATGTATTACACAATACAACTTGTATATTTTGTATATATATATTATTGTTAGAGAAATGTTATTATAGATTATAGAATTCCATTTTTTTTATATTGAATTTATTTTTACATATTTTTATTTCTATTAATTAATAGAAATAAAAATTTGAATATAGATTCTTTTTTTATTTTCTATTTGTTATTTTCTATTATATTATTTATATTTGGATTTGAATATTAGTATTTTTTTTTTCAATGGGGAGAGATGGCTGAGTGGACGAAAGCGTCGGATTGCTAATCCGTTGTACGACTCATTCGTACCGAGGGTTCGAATCCCTCTCTTTCCGCTTCTGTTGATGACTTACTATATTGATTTCTCTTTCGAATTTTTTAAATTCTTTTGATTTTTTCAAAATAAGATATATTATTATATCAAAATAAAATTTAATTTAAAATAACAAATAGGAAATAATGAATTTTCTAATTAGAAATTAGATAATTAGAAAACAAAATAGATGGAAAATCAAGCAAAGAACCCCTTTTTTATTCTTCGCGTCCAGGATTACGCCCTGTATCATTAGATAGGAATCCGAAAATGAATAGAGAAACAAAGAATATCACTACTGTGTAAACAAAGAGTTTGAGAGTAAGCATTACACAATCTCCAAGATCATTTTTTTTTTGAAAAAAGAGAATAGATTCTCTATTTTTATACCATATATCCTAATATCCTAATATCTATCCTATTTTTTTTTTGATAATGAAAACTGAAATAGTTTTTAGAAATCAAAATGAATTTTTTGTAATTGTTATAAAAATATATAAAATTTTTTATTATCTTATCTATTCAAGAATTTTTTTATACCCACTTTTTGATATTTTGGCGGATCATAATAAGGTTTTTCATTCACAGAAAAAAATAGTTAGATAGTTAGAATGGGAAAACAAAAACAAGGTGATCCGGATTGTGGCTATTCAAGAATTTTCATGTTTGAATCAAGGGTTCATACTGGAAGACTTGTCTGATCTTATCAATTATTAGAATCGGTTTTCTCAAAAAGATCATTTCTTTTTCTAGTACAAGATGAAAGATCTTATCGAAAACTTACAGCAGCTTGCCAAACAAAGGCTAAGAGAAAAAAGAGTAGAGGTATGACTGGCATAAAATCTACGATTGGACTCAAAAAAGCATAGGCCTCAGGTAATTTGGCTAAGAAAAAACTACTCGAATAAAGGGCAGAATTAAGACAGATCAAACTAAAGATATTTAGCATAACAGAAATTTTGTTTTTTAGATAATTGCATTTTGATTGAGTTATTGATAGAAGTGAAAAATGAAAAAAAAATACAAAAAGATAGACCAAAAATCCTTAAATCCTTCTTTTTTTTTTTTCTGAACTTACTTACTCAACCAAAAAACCTTCCATTCTCAAATCTCAAAGGAGAATAGAAGAAATTCTACTTTCATCCAATATCTTAATGGAATTATATGTAATGATCAATAAATTAAGTTGAATTCGATATCTTCGTGTGTCAAAATACTAATAACAGAGTCTAATTGATTCTTTAGATATTTTGGCTGGAATTGACGAACAATTGATAACAATATTAGTGTTTATTAGTGTCGAATAGAAATAAAAGTGGGGCGTGGCCAAGTGGTAAGGCATCGGGTTTTGGTCCCGCTATTCGGAGGTTCGAATCCTTCCGTCCCAGTGCATATGTATTTATAGTAAATATTTACTAGTAAATAATGTAGATTGTTTCTATTGTTTCTAAAGTGTAATATTGGATAGAATTGGATTCTTTCGGTCTAACCAAAAGAAATCTTATGACACGTAGATACAACTAAATCTGTTGGAGATTTAGGCAAGGGGTTATAGGGTTATAGATTACATATTTGAATTAAAAAGAAAAAAAATATCATATATCCATCTTCTCATATTCATATAGAATATAGATTGGATTTTTCCAATCTATTATTTATTGAATTTCTTAGTGTTTAAAATTAATAATTTATTAAATTAAGAAATTAATGATTGAGTTCAAAAAGAAACATGGATTTATCTTTCTTAGGAATGATCAAATGTCGTCTTTATTGTAGTCGTCTTTATTGTAATTGTTTGTAAAAAAATTGGAATTTTTTGCATTTTAAATCGAAATTGAAATCATAATTAGAAATTCCTTCTATATTTATACTATATTTTTATTTTTTTATTTATAGAATATTAAATTAAATTGAATATATAAAATAAGAAAATCGAAATAATATTAAATAAAAAAGAAAAAAAAAATATATAGAATTTATAATGAAATATTCAAATTAAATAAATATTAATAATATAAATAATTATTTAATATAATATATAAAAATATATAAAATTATAATAATAAATATTTAAATTTAAATTATTTAAAAAAATAACTAATAATAACTTAAGATAGATTCGATATCGATGTACCGACTGTCTTGACTGAACCAATGACTATTCATGATTCCATAATTGAATCAACCGCATAGCGGTTCCAAATTCGAGGAATGTTATGGTAAAACTTCGTTTGAAACGATGTGGTAAAAAGCAACGTGCGACTTGAAGGACATAATCCGTTGTGGATTTTTATATCCATCATTCTATTTGTATAATAAAGAATGCTCTTGACTCGACATCCTTTGTTCCACTCGAACCCAACATTTATTGTTGGGGTGTAATGGAAATAGTACATGATGGAGCTCGAGTAGAAAGTATTGATTCATTTCTCAAGGGAGAAGGGTCTAGGGTTAGTGTTAATCAATAAGTTGGAACAACTTCGTAAGTATATCTTTGACAGAGAAATCGAAAGGATCCAAATCAATCAAGTTTCAAATCCCAAAGGAAATTTTGTTGGAATTGATAAAAAAACCTTTTCGATAAAAAAAATTATATATCGTGTGGGAATCCGCCACTCGTATGATTCTATTCTTTGATAGCAAGAAATATTGATAGAAAGAAATAACAAAAAAGGTATGTTGCTGCCGTTTTTGTTTTTGAAAGGATTAAAAATCAACGAAGTAATGTCTAAACCCAATGATTCAAAACAAAGATAAAGGATTTCGGAACAAGGAAACACCCTTTGTATTTTAATTGTCACACCAATTGGATTTTGGTCCGAATGCAGAATTCAAATCGATTCGAAATGAGACATATTCCATTGTAAATTTGAAATCAAAGGGTATTTGAGACTGCTCAATAAACGAAATGCAAAAGGATTTTCTTTTGGACTATTTAAGAGTTATTCAACTTGAGTTATGAGTATACAAATGATTTTTTTTATAGGAAAGAAGAAAAGGACTTAATTCTTAGTCTAAGTCATTTGATGATTTTAGGGACTTATTGCCGTTATAATTTCTATATACATAACTTTGAATCATTTTTCTCGAGCCGTACGAGGAGAAAACTTCCTATACGTTTCTAGGGGGGGTTCTTATTGATCTAATCTATCCCAATGAGCCGTCTATCGAATCGTTGCAATTGATGTTCGGTCCCGAAGAGAGGGAAGAGATCTGCGGAAAGTGGGTTTTTATGATCCAATAAAGAATCAAACTTATTTAAATGTTCCTGCTATTCTATATTTTCTTGAAAAAGGAGCTCAACCTACAGAAACCGTTTATGATATTTTAAGGAGGGCAGGAGTTTTGAAAGAATTTCGACTTAATCAAAATCAAACGAAGTTCAATTAATGAAATAAAAAAAGAAAGAGAATGGGGT